TCTTTAAATTGTCGATATTTTAGAAAAATTTCGTTTGTCGAGACATCCGGTTGTATTTTTGCTCTGTGAAAAATATGCCACATGTTGTGCTGACATGAGGGTTAAATTTTATTTTTACACCCTATGAATATGGTATCAGGTGGGAACCGTGAAATGTTACATTTTTTGCATTTGTTTTTCTTGTTTTTGGGGTTTGGCAAGATAATAGGTGCGGTGCATAGGTGTTAGTGCCTATGTATTATATATGTATTTTTTACGGGGGGTAAGGGGGGTTTGTTAAAAGATACCTATTGGTATTGAATACGTACGTACACATACGTACACATACGTACACATACGTACACATACGTACACATACGTACACATACGTACACGTACGTACACATACGTACACATACGTACACGTACGTACACATGCCTATGTCTTGTAAATTTTTGTATGTCCTTCTAGCATTAAAAGAATGCATTACGGGATTTTTATTATGCGGGCCAAGGGTACTGACTAATAAGTCCGACTACAATCAAATTGGAAGCGTTCATGCCTTGACGGCTATGCTGAGTCACAGCATCCCTAAAATTAAAAAGATACCAAATGCATTGAATTATAGACGTTGCTGGTTTCTTTCCAGTAGACCCAATTTCATCGAGATGTCTTATTTAAGAGGAACGAATGAGCGAATAGAATTTTATGGCCCTGAAGAAAGAACCAGATGTCTGATAAAGTTTCAGTATAGCTACCCCCACATATCATGGGCCCGGAGCGAGGAGGGTGACACCTGCCTGGCGGGTTGATGGTTTCTCGGAGGATGGTGATTAATAAATTCCTAATGGAAAGTGATAGTCGTATTGACAAGGATAAATTAATTTAATGCACTAATGTCTATATTACGCATATCTTATCTAGATGAATTAATATTGTAATTGATTTAGATAGACATATTGAATGGAATATTATTTGGATTATTGAGTAAGATGTCTTATGTACGTCCTGCGATATAGTACATGCTTATATGCATGGGGCTAGGGACTTAATGTTGATTAAACATATAATGGTCTATGTACTATTATACATATATGTACTCTTGCATATATTAATGGGGAGGTGCATAAATGCACGAATTACATAAGCCTCCCGGGAGGGAGGCTTGGGTTGTCAAGAAATAGTTTAATTAGAATTTCAGTTTTGGGTACTGATGGTGTGGCTGTTATGCTTCTTTCTTGATTATAAGTGTCTTAGGGAGGTTTGAAGTCCTTTTTTGGTTTACAAAACCAATGTAATTTTTATACTACTAAGACTCTTCATTTAAGTAACTTGTTCTCTATAAAGCTGGTTGTAGGTATAATGATTAAAATAATGCAGAAATAGGAGATTGATGCTAATTGTCCGATTGTAATGAATGGGTACTCTACTGGTTGACCTCCGATTCATGTGAGAATAATTAGATTAGTTACTAGAATTCATAATAAACATTGACTAAGAGGTCGGAATGATATGCTGCGTTGTTTGGACATGTGAAGAGAAGGGAATAGTATTAGGATTATAATAGAGAATACTAGTGCGAGTACTCCTCCTAGCTTGTTGGGGATTGATCGTAGGATTGCGTATGCGAATAGAAAATATCATTCTGGCTTGATATGTGGGGGTGTATTTAGTGGGTTAGCTGGGGTGTAGTTGTCTGGGTCTCCTAGCAGATCAGGTGAAAATAAGATTAGTGTTGTTAGTGCTAAGAATATAAATAGGAGGCCTAGGATATCTTTGATTGTGTAGTAAGGGTGAAATGGGATTTTGTCAGAGTCTGAGTTTAGACCTGATGGGTTGTTAGATCCTGTTTCGTGTAGAAATAATAAATGAATTATTACTATTGCTGTAATAATGAATGGGAGTACGAAGTGAAAGGCAAAGAATCGGGTTAAAGTTGCTTTGTCTACTGAAAACCCACCTCAGATTCATTCTACCAGGGTAGGGCCAATGTAAGGGATGGCTGATAATAAGTTTGTAATAACTGTTGCTCCTCAGAAAGATATTTGTCCTCAGGGGAGGACGTATCCTATGAAAGCTGTTGCTATAACTGTGAATAATAAGATAACTCCGATATTTCAAGTTTCTATGAAGGTATATGATCCGTAGTAAATTCCTCGTCCAATATGGAAATAAAGGAAAATAAAGAAGATAGATGCTCCGTTGGCGTGTATATAGCGGATTAATCATCCATAGTTTACGTCTCGACAGATGTGGGTGACTGATGAGAAAGCTGTAGTAGTATCTGCAGTATAGTGTATGGCGAGGAATAATCCGGTAATGATTTGTAATGTGAGACATACACCTAGTAAGGAGCCAAAATTTCATCATGCTGAGATATTAGATGGGGTTGGAAGGTCAATAAATGAGTGGTTGATAATTTTAATAATGGGATGAGATTTTCGAATGTTTGTCATTAGTGTGTTCTTATAGTTGAATTACAACGATGGTTTTTCATATCATTAGTCATGGTTAAATTCCATGTGGGAATAATGATTATAAATATTGTTTATATTTTTAGTATTATTTTTATTATTGGTTTTATTAGTTTTTCGGTTAAGCCTTCTCCTATTTATGGTGGATTGGCATTGGTTGTTAGTGGTGGTGTGGGTTGTGGTATTGTTTTAAGTTGTGGAGGGTCATTCTTGGGATTAGTAGTTTTTTTAGTTTATTTAGGGGGCATGATGGTTGTATTTGCTTATACTACTGCAATGGCTATGGAACAATATCCTGAGACTTGAGTGTCTAATATTATTATCTGAGTTTCTTTATTTTTAGGAATGATATCTGAGTTTATTATGTTATATTGATGAGCGAAGTATGAACATATTGAAGTTTTAGTTGATTATTACGGTGCGGGCGAGTGAGTAATTTATGATGCAGAGGGAGAAAATATGGGGTTTTTTAGCGAGGATCCTGCTGGGGTCGCTGCAATTTATAGTTATAATTATTGATTAGTATTTGTGGCTGGATGGTCATTATTTACTTGTATTTTTATTGTTCTTGAAATTACTCGGGGAAATTAGAGTGTTAATACTAAGGCTAAAGTTATGGACATAAGGAAAGAAAGAAAATAGAATTTTAGTAGGCCTAGTTGGGTTGAAGTAAATGTAGATGCTTTTATTTGAATGTTAGAGATGAGTTTAGGAGTGATTTTTTCTAGTCAAATTAAGTCAATCATGGATGATGCTAGGTTTTGGCCTGTGGAGAGATTGAAATATGGATATGTTCGGTGCATTGTTGTAGGGAAGTAGCCAAGTATGTTTGAAAAATTATAATATTTGGAAGGGTAGGTGAATTTAAGGTGTTTGGTTATTGTGTTAAGTTCTATTGCAATGATAAAACCGAGGATTGTTAATAAAATTGCTGTAAGTTTTATGCTGGTAGGTATGGTTATTTGGGGTGTATTTGAAATGGGAGAGTTAAGGGAAATTAGGAAGCCAGCTATAATACTGCCTCATGCTAATCGTTTAATAGGGTTAATTATTAAAGGGTTATTTTCATTTATAGAGTATGAGAGTATAAATCGTGGATTGTTTAGTAGAGTAAAGAAAATGATTCGTGTACTGTAGACGGCAGTTAGTGATGTGGCAATTAGGGTAATAATTAGGGCTCAGGCGTTTGTATACGACGTTATTGCGGATTCGATAATTAGGTCTTTGGAATAAAATCCTGTGAGGAAAGGGGTGCCTGTGAGGGCTAAGCTTCCAATGATAAGTGAGGAGGATGTAGTTGGAAGTAGTTTATATAGGCCTCCTATTTTTCGAATATCTTGTTCATCATTTAAGTTGTGAATAATTGAGCCTGAGCATAGGAAGAGTATTGCTTTGAAAAAGGCGTGGGTGCAGATATGTAGGAATGCTAGATGTGGTTGATTAATTCCGATAGTTACTATTATTAAGCCTAATTGGCTTGAAGTGGAAAATGCTACGATTTTTTTGATATCGTTTTGTGTGAGAGCACAGATAGCTGTGAATAGTGTTGTTAGGGCTCCTAAACATAGGCATAATGTCTGGATTGTTTGATTATTTTGTGTTAAGGGATAAAATCGGATTAGTAAGAAAATCCCTGCTACTACTATTGTGCTGGAATGGAGTAAGGCTGATACTGGAGTAGGGCCTTCTATAGCTGATGGTAGTCAGGGATGTAAGCCAAATTGAGCAGATTTGCCAGTTGCAGCTAATAATAAGCCTAGTAATGGTAAGAGATTGTTTTTGTCTTGGGTAATAAAAATTTGTTGCAATTCTCATGAGTTATGGTTAATAATAAATCATGTTATAGCTATAATAAGGCCTATATCTCCAATGCGGTTATATAGGATTGCTTGTATTGCTGCTGTATTAGCGTCTGATCGTCCGTGTCACCACCCAATTAATAGAAATGATATAATACCTACTCCTTCTCATCCAATAAATAGTTGAAACAGATTATTTGCTGTGACTAAAATTATTATAGTAATTAGAAATATTAGTAGATATTTGAAGAATTTGTTTATATGTGGGTCAGAGTGTATATATCATAAGGAGAATTCTATAATAGACCATGTAACGAATAATGCTACGGATATGAATAGAATAGAGAAATAGTCGAGTTTTAGGTTAATGTTTAAATGTAGGGTTTGTATTGTTAGTCAATTTCAGTTTGAGATTGTTGATTCATAGTTAAGGTGGAATAAGGCGAGTGTTGGAATTAAGCTGATTAAGAAAGATAATGAGATGATAGATTTAATGTAGTAAGGATAGATTATTTTTATGTGGAAGTTTATTGTTGGTAATAAAATTGGAAGTGTAAGTAAGGTTAAAGTCAAGATAAATATAGATGTGATTAGATTTATTACTTTTATTTGGAGTTGCACCAATTTTTTGGTTCCTAAGACCAATGGATTGCTTCTATCCTATAAAAGTTAAGAAAGCCATAGTGTTAATTATGGGGTTGTGGAATTAGCAGTTCCAGCACTCTTTCTCTTGTCGGTAAATAAGAAGTTTTTATTTTTCTATTGTTAGATTCACAATCTAGTGTTTTGGTTAAACTATATTTACAGTACAGGTTGCCTAGAATAATATTAGGACTAAGGATTAGAAGTAAAAGGGGGATAATGTGTAAGCTTATTAAAATATTTTCTCGTGTAAATGTTGGAGGTATGTTATTGATATGGTATGGGAGTTTACCTCGTTGTGAAGTAATAAATATAAATAGTGAATATAAGGTTGTAATTAGAATATTAAGTCCTATAAGGATAATTGTTAAGTGGCATCATGAGAAAGTTGATATAATAATTAATAATTCGCCGACCAGATTGATAGTTGGTGGAAGGGCTAGGTTTGTAAGGCTTGCAATGATTCATCATAGTCCTATTAGGGGAAATAACATTTGCAATCCTCGGGCTAATAGAAGTGTTCGGCTGTGTGTTCGTTCGTAGTTTGTGTTTGCTAGGCAGAAGAGTAAGGAGGAGGTGATTCCGTGGGCTATTATTAGTGCAGTAGCCCCTATAAAGCTTCATGGGGTTTGAATTATAATAGCGATGATTACAAGTGCTATGTGGCTAATAGATGAGTAGGCAATAAGAGATTTTAGATCTGTTTGTCGTAAACAAATGGAGCTAGTTATAATTATTCCTCATAAGGATAATATAATAAAGGGATATGCTATGTAGTTTGTTAGGGGTTCTAGGATTTGGGAGGTTCGTATTATGCCGTAACCTCCCAGTTTAAGTAGGATAGCTGCAAGTACTATTGATCCTGCAATGGGAGCTTCTACATGTGCTTTGGGTAGTCATAAATGAAGACCATATAATGGAAGTTTAATTATAAATGCCATAATGCAGGCTAATCATATTAAGTTATTAGATCAACAAGGATATAGGGGATTATTATTGTAATGGAATAATAGAAAGTTTAGTGACCCTAGTTTGTTTTGTATATAAATTAGAGCAATTAATAAAGGAAGGGATCCAATTAAGGTATAAAAGAGAAAATATAGTCCTGCTTTTATTCGTTCGGATTGGTTTCCTCAACGTGTGATGATAATTAGTGTAGGAATTAGTGTGGATTCAAATAGAATATAGAAAAATACTATTTCTGTTGTAGAGAATGTAAGAATTAAGGATACTTGGAGTAATGCTAGAAGGCAGATATATAGCTTTTTTCGTGTTTCTGTCTCTGTTTTTAAGTGATTTTGACTTGCAATAATTATTAAGGGAAGAAGTCATGTTGTTAGTATAATTAATGGGGTTGATAAAGCGTCAGAAGATAGGTTTATGGAGTGATTTATGCTGGTGATGTCTAGTTTGTTTAGATAAGTTAGGCTGATTAATGCAATTAGTAGGCTGTGTGAAGTTGAATTAATTCATATTAATGTGGATTTAGATAATCAGGTGGTTGGGATTAGTATGATTGTTGGAATAATGATTTTTAGCATTGTAGTAAGTTTAGGTTCTGTACATAGTCAATGCCGTAGGTATTTGAGATTATTACTAATAGTGCTAGGCCTACGGCTGCTTCACAAGCAGCGAATACTAGAAGTATAATAGGAGAGGATAAAGACAAAGTGTAGTGGAAATTTAATATTGTAATAGTACTTAGAATGAATATTGATAGTATTATTCCTTCTAGGCATAGCAGGGAAGATATTATGTGTGATCGATAAATTATTATTCCTATAAATGAAATGGTAAATGCTATTGTTAAATTTAGTAAAATTGAGGTCATTTTGGTAGCTATGTAATTAGCATAATTTAATGAGTCGAAATCATTTGTTTTTGTTAAACTAACTACCATATTCAGTTCATTCTAGACCTTTTTGCAATCATTCGTAAGTTAGGCCTAAGGATAAGATTAGGATTAATGCTATTGATACTCATACAGTTGTATTGAGGTTTGTGGATTGTAAGGCTCAGGGGAGAGGAAGAAGTAATGCAATTTCTAGGTCAAATAAAAGGAAGGTAATCGCGATTAGAAAAAATTTTATGGAGAATGGTAGGCGTGTAATTTCTGTTGGATCAAAGCCACATTCGTAGGGGCTAGCTTTTTCAGTATAGATATTAAGTTGAGGTAGTCAGAATGCAATTATGATAAGAATAAAGGTTAGTAAATAATTGATTATAATGGATATAATAATGTTAATTACTTTCTCCCGCTATTACTCGGGTCTTGCTGATTGGAAGTCAGCAGTACTATGTATACTAAGAAAGTATGATCCTCATCAGTAAATTGATACATATAGGAAAAGTCATACTACGTCTACGAAATGTCAGTATCAGGCTGCGGCTTCAAATCCGAAATGGTGTTTAGAGGTAAAGTGATAATAAAGTTGACGTAGTAAACATGTTAATAGAAATGTTGATCCGATAATTACATGTAGACCATGGAATCCTGTGGCGACAAAAAAGGTTGAGCCATAAATACCATCGGAAATGGTAAATGGAGCTTCAAAATATTCTGATATTTGAAGTAGTGTGAAGTAAATGCCTAAGGTGATTGTAATGATAAGGGCTTGGATTATATGTTTGCGATTTCCTTCTATTAGGCTGTGATGAGCTCAGGTGATTGAAACACCTGATGCTAATAAGACGGATGTGTTTAGTAGAGGAACTTCTAAGGGGTTTAAGGGATTAATTCCTGTGGGAGGTCAGTATCCTCCTAGTTCAGGAGTAGGAGCAAGGCTAGAGTGGTAGAAGGCTCAGAAGAAACCCGAGAAGAAGAAAACTTCTGAGATAATAAATAAAACTATTCCATATCGTAGGCCTTTTTGTACTGTTGATGTATGGTGTCCTTGGTATGTGCCTTCTCGTACGATATCACGTCATCATTGATATATAGTTATTATATTAGTTATTATGCTTAGAGTAAGAAGAGTATTAGAGTTAAAGTGAAATCATATTACAAGGCCGGAAGTAAGTAGAAGGGCTGATAAGGCCCCTGTGAGGGGCCAGGGGCTAGGGTTGACTATATGATATGCATGTGTTTGGTGGGTCATTAGGTATTATCATGTAAATAAAGGCTTACTAGTAGGGTGAATACGTATGCCTGGATTAATGCTACAGCGAATTCAAGCATTGTAAGTAATAGTAAGATTAGAAATGTTGTTAAGGCAGCTGGAGTACTAATGGAGAATAAGGCTGATGTTGCCCCTCCAATTAAGTGTATTAATAGGTGACCTGCAGTAATATTTGCAGTTAGACGGACTGCTAGGGCTATGGGTTGGATAAATAAACTAATTGTTTCGATGACAACTAGCATAGGGATTAGAACAATTGGTGTGCCTTGAGGAAGAAAATGGGCTAAAGATGATTTTGTTTTGTGACGAAAGCCTAGTAATACAGTTCCAGCTCAGAGGGGGATAGCTATGCCAAGATTTATTGATAGTTGTGTTGTAGGTGTAAAAGAGTGAGGTAGTAAACCTAGTAAATTAGTAGTTCCGATGAATAGAATTAGTGTAATTATTATTAACGATCAGGAACGTCCTTTGATACTATGTATTAGTATTATTTGTTTCAGGATTAATTTGATTATTCACTGTTGTACTGTAGTGATTCGATTGTTAATTAATTGTTTGGGTTTAGGAAATAGGATAATAGGAAATATAATAATTGGAATGACAATGGGAAGACCTAGTATGGTTGGTGTTATGAAAGAGGCAAATAGATTTTCGTTCATTTTTTTTCTCAAGGTGTTTTTTGTTTTATTTGTTTTATGTATATAGGTTGAGGGATAGAAGGAAATTGGTGGGATAATGTTTTTAATTGAAATATAATAAATAATGTGATTATTATTGATAAGATAATAGTCAATCATGTGGATGTATCTAGTTGGGGCATTTCGTTATGGAGAAAAACTAATTCTCATTCTTTAACTTAAAAGGTTAATGCTAAAATAGCTTCATAACGGCTTATAATATAGAGGTGCATCAGTTTTCGAATGTTTTTAATGGCACTATTTCAATGACAATAGGCATGAAGCTATGGTTGGATCCACAGATTTCTGAACATTGCCCGTAGAATAAACCAGGACGAGTAGATGTTAGGATTGTTTGGTTTAATCGTCCTGGGATTGCGTCTGTTTTTAGACCTAGGGATGGGACAGCTCATGAGTGCAATACATCTTCTGAAGAAATTAATATTCGGACTGATATATCTATAGGAAGTACTACTCGGTTATCTACTTCAAGTAGTCGAAGTTCTCCTGGTTTTAAGTCTGTTGTAGGGATTATGTATGAATCAAAGTTTAGGTCTTCATAGTCAGTGTATTCGTAGCTTCAATATCATTGATGTCCTATAGTTTTTACTGTTAATGAGGGATTGTTAACTTCATCTATTATATATAAAATTCGTAGGGAGGGTAATGCAATTAAGATTAAGATGATAGCGGGTAGAATGGTTCAAATGGTTTCTACTTCTTGAGCATCTATTGTACTTGTGTGTGTTAATTTTGTTGTTAACATTAGGGAAATGAGGTATAAAACTAGAGTACTAATTAAAAATACGATTATTAGTGTGTGGTCATGAAAATGAAGTAATTCTTCTATAATAGGGGAAGTAGCATCTTGGAATCCTAATTGATAGGGGTATGCCATGAAGATATACAGGGTTTAAACCAGTAATTTAACTTTGACAAAGTTATGTAATAGTTTTACTAATATCTTTTTCTGTGAAGAGAGTCATAATGGTTATGAGATTGGCTTGAAACTAGTCTTTGGGGGTTCGATTCCTTCCTTTCTTGTTATAAAGTTTTAATATATGTAGGCTCTTCAAATGTGTGGTATGGTGGAGGACATCCGTGTAATCATTCTAGACTGATCATGGCGAGTTCAGTTGTTAATACTTCTCGCTTAGAGGCGAATGCTTCCCATACTATAAAAATTATTATTATTACTGCGGTTAGAGATATAAATGAGCCTATGGAGGATACTGTATTTCAAAGTGTATAGGCGTCTGGGTAATCTGAGTATCGTCGAGGTATTCCGGATAACCCTAAGAAATGTTGAGGGAAGAAAGTGATATTTACTCCTACAAATATAATGAAGAAGTGGGTTTTAGCTCATGTAGAATTTAGAGTATAGCCTGAGAATAAGGGAAATCAGTGTACAAATCCTCCTATAATAGCAAATACAGCACCTATAGATAAAACGTAATGGAAGTGTGCAACTACATAGTATGTGTCGTGTAGTACAATATCTAATGAAGAATTAGCTAAGACAATTCCTGTTAGGCCCCCTACGGTAAATAAAAAAATGAAGCCTAAGGCTCATAGTATAGCAGGGGATCATTTAATGTTTCCTCCATGTAGTGTTGCTAGTCAGCTGAAGACTTTAACGCCTGTTGGAATAGCAATAATTATAGTAGCAGATGTAAAGTATGCTCGTGTATCAACATCTATACCAACTGTAAACATGTGATGTGCTCATACGATAAACCCTAAGAAACCAATTGATATTATTGCTCATACTATGCCTATATAACCAAAAGGTTCTTTTTTTCCTGAATAATAAGTTACAATATGAGAGATTATTCCAAACCCAGGCAAGATTAGAATGTATACTTCGGGGTGACCGAAGAATCAGAATAAGTGTTGATAAAGAATTGGGTCACCACCACCGGCAGGATCAAAGAAAGTAGTATTTAAATTCCGGTCAGTTAGTAGTATTGTGATTCCAGCTGCTAGGACGGGTAGAGATAATAGAAGAAGTACTGCTGTAATTAATACTGATCATACAAATAAAGGAGTTTGATACTGTGTTATAGCAGGGGGTTTTATATTAATAATAGTGGTAATAAAATTAATAGCTCCAAGAATTGAAGAAACCCCTGCTAAATGTAAAGAGAAAATTGTTAAGTCTACAGAGGCCCCTGCATGGGCTAAGTTACCGGCAAGAGGGGGATAAACTGTCCACCCTGTACCAGCACCTGCTTCTACTATTGAAGAGGTGAGGAGAAGTAGGAATGAGGGCGGTAGAAGTCAGAAGCTTATATTATTTATTCGTGGAAAAGCTATATCAGGGGCTCCGATTATTAAAGGAACTAGTCAATTTCCAAAGCCTCCAATTATGATTGGCATTACTATGAAGAAAATTATTACGAACGCATGGGCGGTTACAATGACGTTGTAAATTTGATCATCTCCTAGTAGGGCCCCTGGTTGACCTAGTTCTGCTCGGATTAGCAAGCTAAGGGCGGTGCCAACTATACCGGCTCAAGCGCCGAATAATAGGTATAAAGTACCAATATCTTTATGATTAGTTGAAAATAATCATCGGTTAATTAACATAGGTATAGATAGAATGGCTGAGTATAAGTATTAGACTGTAAATCTAAGCACAAAGGTTAAAAAATCCTTTTTCTATCATCATAGTCCTGAGGTGATTATTCATGTTGAATTGCAAATTCAAAGGAGCAGCTTCAAACCTGCCGGGGCTTCTCCCGCCCTCCTTTTTCTTTTTAGGGCGGGAGAAGTAGGTTGAAGCCAGTTGTTTAGGGTGTTTAGCTGTTAACTAAAGTTTCGTGGGTTTGTATCCCACCGGCCTAGAAAGAGGGCTTAGCTTAATTAAAGTATTTGTTTTGCATACAATTGATGTAAGTTTGTAGGCTTGCAGTCCTTAGCAGGAAATAAATAATTATTTATTTACTTAGAGCTTTGAAGGCTCTTGGTCTAATTAACCTAATTTCCTAGTTTATAATAATTAGTAAAGGTGTTAGGGGGATGGCTATAGTGGATAGTGGAGTTAGTGTGGAAAGGATTGTTGTAATTTTATTATTGTGGAAGTATCATTTAGTTTTTGTATTGTTTGTTGATGGGAATATTGTTAGGGTTGTTGAGTATATTAATCGTATATAAAAGTATAAGTTAAGAAGGGCTGTGATTGATATTATTACGGGTATTATAATGTTATTATTTTTTACTAATTCTTGAATAATTGCTCATTTAGGAGAGAATCCGGTCAAGGGTGGTAGTCCTCCTAGGGATAGTAGGTTTATTAGAATAATGATAATAATGGGGGGGGCAGTGCTTCATATGTAAGATAGTGATAGTGTGGTTAGGTTATTATTTGTGTATAGGGTAATGAATAATGAGATGGTTAATATAATATAAATAATTAGGTTAAATAGGGAGATTGAGGGGTTAAAGTTGATAATAACTATTATTCATCCTATGTGAGCAATTGATGAGTATGCTATGATTTTTCGTAGTTGTGTTTGGTTTAGACCTCCTCATCCCCCTAAAAGGGTTGATAGGAATGCTGAGATTATGATTAAAGGTGTGTTGATTGATGTGGAAGTTTGGATTAGAATAGATATAGGTGCAATTTTTTGTCATGTGAGTAAAATTATACCTTGAATTAGTGGTGTGCCTTGTGTAACTTCTGTTACTCAGAAATGGAAGGGTGCTATACCTAATTTTATGATTAAAGATAATGTTAGGGCAAGTATAATGATGTTATTATTAGAGTGGATAATAGATCATTGTCCTGAATACACTATTGTTATAATAATGGACAGTAGTAAAATTATAGATGCGGTTGCTTGTGTGAGAAAATATTTTGTAGCGGCTTCTGTTGATCGAGGGTTAGTTTTGTTTATTAGAATGGGAATAATAGATAATATACTTAATTCTAGGCCTGCTCATATTAATAATCAGTGGGAGCTGATGAGAGTAATTAATGTGCCTATAATTAATGTAGAGTAAATAATTAGTGTAAGTATTATGTTAATTAGTACGGGAAGGGTTTAACCAACATTTTCGGGGTATGGGCCCGATAGCTTATTTAGCTGACCTTACTATTAGAGTAGAGTGTTTAGGTAGCACGGAGAGTTTTGAGCTCTTTAGGTTAGGTTCAATTCCTATTATTCTAGAAATAAGAGGGTTTAAACCTCTATGATTTACTCTATCAAAGTAACTCTTTTTCAGACATATTTCTATAATGACTGTGGGGGGATACTGCATATGAATATTGGTAGAGAGATGTGTCATATACATATAGCAAGGGTGAGGGGGAGAAAATTTTTTCATAGCAGATGTATGAGTTGGTCATAGCGGAAGCGTGGATAGGAGGCTCGAATTCATAGAAATAGGACAGTTAAAGTTAGTGTTTTGATTGTAAAATTTATTGAGTACTGTTCTGTAAATATAATTATTGGCAGTGAGTTTAGAAAAATTACAGTGGTTAGAGCATTTATTAGTAAAATATTTATGTATTCTGCTATGAAAAATAGTGCGAAGGGTCCTGCGGCATATTCTACGTTGAATCCTGAGACTAATTCGGATTCTCCTTCGGTTAGATCAAAAGGTGCTCGATTTGTTTCTGCTAGGGTGGATACAAATCATATTATGGTTAGAGGTCAGGTTGGTATAATTAATCAAATGTTTTTTTGGGTGATTATTAGTGTTGATAAATTATATGAGCCGTTTAGTAGGAGGATGGATAGAAGGATAATAGCTAAGGTGACTTCATATGAAATAGTTTGGGCAACAGCTCGTAGGGCTCCAAATAGTGCATATTTGGAGTTAGATGCTCATCCAGATCATAGGATGGAATATACGGCTAGGCTTGATGTGGCTAAAATGAATAAGGCTCCTAGGTTTATGTTGATGAGAGGGTATGGTATGGGAATAGGAATTCATATAGATAATGCGAGTGTTAGGGCTAGAGATGGTGCGATTGTGAATAGTAAGGTTGATGATGTTGAGGGGTGTAAAGGTTCTTTGATGAATAATTTGAGTGCGTCTGCAATAGGTTGTAGTACTCCGTATGGTCCTACAATGTTTGGGCCTTTTCGTAGTTGTATGTATCCTAGGAGTTTTCGTTCTACTAAAGTTAGGAATGCTATAGCTAAAAGGATAGGGATAATTAGTAGTAGGAAATTAATTAAGTACATAAGTGTTAAGGAGAGGAATTGAACCTCTGATAGTAAAGTTTTAAGTTTTATGCAATTACCGGGCTCTGCCACCTTAACGAACCCTTATCTCGGGTTAGCTTTGCTAATAGCTAAAGAATTGATATAATATCATTCTTTAGCTATTAAGGCGTGGTTAGTTTATTGGCCTTATTTCTCTTGTCCTTTCGTACTGGGAGAAATTTTTAATAGATAGAAACCGACCTGGATTACTCCGGTCTGAACTCAGATCACGTAGGACTTTAATCGTTGAACAAACGAACCTTTAATAGCGGTTGCACCATTGGGGTGTCCTGATCCAACATCGAGGTCGTAAACCCTATTGTCGATATGGACTCTGTAATAGGATTGCGCTGTTATCCCTAGGGTAACTTGGTCCGTTGATCAGATTTTTCTGGGTCAATTTATGATAGAAACTTTGATTAGTAAATCTAGGTTAATATCATTCGGAGGTTTTGTTTTGCTCCGAGGTCACCCCAACCAAAATTGTTAATTCATATTTTGTTTATTATTTCTTATTAATTTTTATAGGTAAAAATGAATTAATAAATTAAAGCTCCATAGGGTCTTCTCGTCTTATTTTTTTATCCCCGCCTCTTCACGGGGAGGTCAATTTCACTGATTATAAGTAAGAGACAGTTAAACCCTCGTTAAGCCATTCATACAAGTCCTTATTTAAAGAACAAGTGATTATGCTACCTTTGCACGGTCAGTATACCGCGGCCGTTTAACTTAATTGTCACTGGGCAGGCAGTGCCTCTAATACTTGTAATGCTAGAGGTGATGTTTTTGGTAAACAGGCGGGGTTTGTGTTTGCCGAGTTCCTTTTACTTATTTTGGTCTTTCCTTACTGCACTCCTGGGTTGGGTTAACAATTATTATAATAATGAGCTAGTAAGTGAGTATTTTATAAATTTGTTAATTGGTTATGTTTAATTTAAGCTAGTGCAAGGAGAATTATTTCTTGTTACTAATGTTAACATTATCTCTTCTATGGTTTTATAGAGTAATCCAATTTTTATACAGGGGATGATTTTATTTTTGGGATAGGGGAGTAAGTGGTTGTTGAGCTTGAACGCTTTCTTAATTGATGGCTGCTTTTAGGCCTACTATGGTTATTAAATTATTTACTCTCTGTTTAAGGAAGTATCCTTGATTTAAGGAGCTGTCCCTCCTTAAGTTAACATTTAGGCTTTCATTAAATTTTTGTAGATTTTAGGAAGAGCTTAAAGTTGAACTGAAATTCTTATTTGGATAACCAGCTATCTCCAAACTCGATAGGCTTTTCACCTCTACTTCTAAATCTTCTCACTATTTTGCTACATAGACGAGTTTGCTCATTTTTAGCTGTTCAGAAGTAGCTCGTTTGGTTTCGGGGTGTTTGACTTAAATTCTTTTTGTCAAAGGTTTCTAGTTAACTCATTATGCAAAAGGTATTAGATTTAATCTATGCTGTTTTGTACTTTTAATTTTTTCTTTCATCTTTCCCTTGCGGTACTGTTTCTATAGCGCTAAGATAAATTTCTATCTCCTATACTTTTAAGTATAAATGTTTTACTTTACTTTTTATTGTAATTGGGTTAAAAGTGTAAGTAGGCTAGTACTAGTTCAAAGCAGTCAATGTTCTTGAGATCTTTCGGGTGTAAGCCGGATGCTTTGTAGTTAAGCTATGCTTTGTTTATCCAAGCACACTTTCCAGTATGCTTACCTTGTTACGACTTATCTCCTCTTATGTCATAGTAATTTGGGAAAATTAGAGTGGGTATTTGAGGAGGGTGACGGGCGGTGTGTGCGTGCTTTATGGCCTAATTCAACTAAGCTCTCTATTCTTAAATTTACTACTAAATCCTCCTTAGTACCTTTAAGTTTCATAAAGATAACTGTTAATGTTCTCTTGGGTGAGAAAATGTAGCCCATTTCTTTCCACTTCATTGGTTACACCTTGACCTAACGTTTTTATGATAATCATTATGCTTACTTTTGTTCTTTAATAAGGTTTGCTGAAGATGGCGGTATATAGACTGAATTAGCTAGAAGTGGTGAGGTTTATCGGGGGTTATCGATTATAGAACAGGCTCCTCTAGGTGGGTTTAAAGCACCGCCAAGTCCTTTGAGTTTTAAGCTATTGCTAGTAGTCCTCTGGCGAATATTTTTGTTATTAAATATCTTTGTTTACGGCTAAGCATAGTGGGGTATCTAATCCCAGTTTGAGTCTTAGCTTTAGTGTATTCAGAGCTATTAAGATTACTTTCGTTTATGAGTTTATCTATATCTGTTGTTTTTTACGACTTAGATAAGATTCAATCTTATTTGAACTATGTTTTTAACACTTTTTACGCCGGAGTTTATTAATTAGGGTTACTCGTATGACCGCGGTGGCTGGCACGAGATTTACCAACCCTTATAGTAATATTGCATAACTTAGTCAAACTTTCGTTTATTGCTTAATTTTGATTACTGCTGCATCCCGTGGGGGTGTGGCTAAGCAAGGTGTTGTGAGCTACTATAAGTGTGCTTGATACCAGCTCCTTTGGATTTATTCAATCTATAGGGCATTCTCACAGGTATGATGACTCTTGCATGTATAATTTTGCTAATAATTAATAAAAAAGCTAGGACCAAACTTTTATGTTTATGGAGTAATATCACTCATCTAAGCATTTTCAGTGCTTTGCTTTAATATAAGCTACATTAAC